TTCTGCAGCAGCAAATGCTAATCACAATATGCGCTTCAACGAAGCAAATTTAATAATTAGTAAAGCTGAAGTCAACGAGGGCAACACTGTGAAAAAATTAAAACCTCGAGCTCGAGGACGGGGTTATCCGATAAAAAGACCCACTTGTCATATAACTATTGTACTGAAAGATTTAGATGTAGAGGAAGAATATTTAGATTCATTTGCATTTGAAGATAAATATATTCACAAAAAATAGACCATATTATGTTTAAAAAAACTGAATAAAAAAAAAAAAAAAAAATAAGTACAAGAGGTCATCATATGTATAGTAATACTAGTGGGGGATTATGGGACAAAAAATAAATCCGCTTGGTTTCAGACTTGGTGCAACCCAAGGTCATCATTCCCTTTGGTTTGCACAACCAAAAAATTATTCCGAGGATCTACAAGAAGATCAAAAAATACGAGATTGTATCAAGAATTATATAAAAAAAAATATGAAAATTTTTTCTAGTGTCGAGGGAATTGCATGTATAGAGATTCAAAAAAGAATCGACTTGATTCAAGTCATAATCTATATGGGATTCCCAAAGTTATTAATAGAACATCAAAAAATCGAAGAATTACAGATGAATATACAAAAAGAACTTAATTCTGTGAACCGTAAACTAAACATGGCTATTACAAGAATTGCAAATCCTTACGGACACCCTAATATTCTTGCAGAATTTATAGCCGGACAATTAAAAAATAGAGTGTCATTCCGCAAAGCAATGAAAAAAGCTATTGAATTAACTGAACAGGCAGGTACAAAAGGAATTCAAATACAAATTGCAGGGCGTATCGACGGAAAAGAAATTGCACGTGTCGAATGGATCAGAGAAGGTAGGGTGCCTCTACAAACCATTAAGGCTAAAATTGATTACTGTTCCTATACAGTTCGAACTATCTATGGGGCTTTAGGTATCAAAATTTGGATATTTGTAGACGAGTAATAATAAGCCTTTACTTGACTTATCTTTAGTTTAGGTCTATCAGGTAATAGAATAGAACAAAAAAAATTCTTTCATTCTTTTTTTTGTCTGTTAAATCAAAACAAATAATTCTATAAGGTTGAATAAAAATTCCATTAATCATTTGATTCGATATAATTGCTATGCTTAGTGTGTGACTCGTTGGTTTTTTTAGGGTTAGATTCAAAAAAAATACCAGCCCATAGTATGAACTAATAACCAACTCATCGTTTCGCATTATCTGGATATAAAGAACCAGTCGAGATATGATATATTGGTCATATCATTGTAGCAACTGAAATCTTTTTTGGATAAAAAAAACCAATTTGATTCGGGGTTGTGAAACAATAAAAGTAAAGTATATGGATAAATGGAAAGGTGAGAGAAAGAAAGAAAAAAAAAAAAGATCTATGATATAGAATTCCAATATGTAAGGTGGATGATTCATCTCATAAAGGGAAATGTAATAAAGCATTAATTGAAATTGATCCCTAATTAAACAAAATCGTTCTTATAGAACAATAAAATCAAGAGCCCCGAGTCAATAAAGACTGAGAGTATTGACTCAAGAACAAATTTCATTAGAGGCTCCGTTGTAAAATCCAGACCTAACCATTAATCGCGAAGCGATGGGAACGACAGAACCCGTGAGTGCATAAGATTCTATTGAAAATGAATCCTAATGGTTCATAGGGTAGGATGGCGGAATGAACTAGGGACCAATTCATCTATTCTGAAAAGTCATGCCATGAACTAATCTGATAAACTGAATATTAAATTAGAGTAAATATTCGCCCGCGAAAATTTTTATTTTTTGGATTTCAAAATTGTAGTCGATCCAATATGATTATGATAATAAAAGGCAAAACAAACTAAAGATTTGTTATAACCTTATAATAACACAAAATTTTTTATATTTTATAAATTGAATGCATATTTAGTTATATCTCAAAAAAGATATATCAATTTCTAATAGATTATCAAAGACTCTCATGATTCAATATATTGTTTCAATATATTATTCATTAAATACATGTATATTAGTTTATAATCGTTTCGTTCGCGAGGAGCTGGATGAGAAGAAAATCTCATGTCCAGTTCTGTAGTAGAGATGGAAGTAATAAAGAACCATCAACTATAACCCCAAAAGAACCCGATTCCGTAAACACCATAGGGGAAGAATGAAAGGAATATCTTATCGAGGTAATCATATTTGCTTCGGTAGATATGCCCTTCAAGCGCTTGAACCTGCTTGGATCACATCTAGACAAATAGAAGCAGGGCGACGAGCAATGACACGAAACGCACGCCGCGGCGGAAAAATATGGGTACGTATATTTCCAGACAAACCAATTACAGTAAGACCTACAGAAACACGTATGGGTTCAGGAAAAGGATCTCCTGAATATTGGGTAGCTGTCGTTAAACCAGGTAGAATACTTTATGAAATGAGCGGAGTACCAGAAAATATAGCCAGAAAAGCTATTGCAATAGCGGCATCCAAAATGCCTATACGAACTCAATTCATTATTTCAGGATAGGAATGTAGAACCAAAAGAAAGAGGTTTTTCGGATGAAAAAAAACAATTGCAGGTTTCTTTTTTTGTTTTGGATAAACAATATTTCTTTTTTTTTTTTACTTAGCCCTTTGCATTGAAAAAACAGATAAAAAACGATATGATTCAACCTCAAACCCATTTGAATGTAGCGGATAATAGCGGAGCCAGAAAATTGATGTGTATTCGAATCATAGGAGCTAGTAATCGACGATATGCTAAGATTGGTGACGTTGTTGTTGCTGTAATCAAGGAAGCAATACCAAATACACCGCTAGAAAGATCAGAAGTGATCAGAGCCGTAATTGTACGTACTTGTAAAGAACTCAAACGCGACAATGGTATGATAATACGATATGATGACAATGCTGCAGTTGTTATTGATCAAGAAAGAAATCCAAAAGGAACTCGAATTTTTGGCGCAATCGCCCGGGAATTAAGACAATTAAATTTCACTAAAATAGTTTCGTTAGCGCCTGAAGTATTGTAAGATGAAACTATAATAGAGCTTTTAGTATTTGAATTAAATTGATTAAATTAATTAGTAGATTTAGATTAATTAGGAGATTGTTTGTGTCTCACGTATATGCCTTTAATATTTCATAAATATTTAATAATTCAGAAAAAAAAAGAGCATGTTGATTATATCAAAATTCGGGGACAACAAAAATCTTAGTTTCTTATGAGTAAAGACACTATTGCTAACATACTAACTTCTATACGAAATGCTGACATGAATAAAAAAAGAACAGTTCGAATACCATATACTAACATCACTGAAAACATTCTTAAAATCCTTTTACGAGAAGGTTTTATTGAAAACATGAGGAAACATCAGGAAAGCAACAATCTTTTTTTTGTTTTAACCCTACGACATAGAAGGAAAAGGAATAGGAAAGGACCAGATAAAACTGTTTTAAATTTAAAACGGATCAGTCGACCCGGTCTACGAATCTATTCTAACTATCAACGAATCCCAAGAATTTTAGGCGGGATGGGAATTGTAATTCTTTCTACTTCTCGGGGTATAATGACAGACAGAGAAGCTCGACTAGAAGGAATCGGTGGAGAAATTTTGTGCTATATATGGTAATCTTTTCGGATATTCGAATTATATATGTATATGGAACTTTCGTATTTGTGAAAAAAGAGAAAGGGTGGGTTTCTAATATTACACCTCGCACATTAGTTGATACCCTCAAGTGAACGAACAAAAAAAGATTCATTAAGGTTTAATTTCTGAATCACTTCCCAATGGTATTAGTGATTAGGTGATTTTCTCAATTTCAACATTCATTTCGTGGAGATACAATTCGAAATTCAAAATTTCAAGAAACTTATTTTCTTCAAATAAAGAGATTAAGAATTAAGTTAAGGAATGACAAATATGAAAATAAGGGCCTCCGTCCGTAAAATTTGTGAAAAATGTCGACTGATCCGTAGGCGAGGACGAATTATAGTAATTTGTTCCAACCCAAGACATAAACAAAGACAAGGATAAATAATTTTTAGAAAAAAAAAGGGGGGGGAAGGAAACTCCATAAATCTAAAAGACCCAATATCCAACTAAATACTAAATAAAATAAAAATAAATAAAGGATCTGTTTTGACATCAAATGGATATATCCATATATCTCTGGCTTAGATTTATGAGATGACAAAATATGGCAAAACCTCTACCAAGAATTGGTTCACGTAAGAATAGACATATGGGTTCACGTAAAAATGTACGTAGAATACCAAAGGGAGTTATTCATGTCCAAGCAAGTTTCAACAATACTATTGTGACTGTTACAGATGTACGGGGGCGGGTAATTTCTTGGTCCTCCGCCGGTACTTGCGGATTCAAGGGTACAAAAAGAGGGACACCATTTGCCGCTCAAACCGCAGCAGGAAATGCTATTCGGACAGTAGTGGATCAGGGTATGCAACGAGCAGAAGTCATGATAAAAGGCCCCGGTCTCGGAAGAGATGCGGCATTAAGAGCTATTCGCAGAAGTGGTATACTATTAAGTTTCATACGAGACGTAACTCCTATGCCACATAATGGCTGCAGGCCCCCTAAAAAAAGACGTGTGTAAAAATAAACATTGAAAATATTTCAAGAGAAATAAATAATTCAATGATTTGATCAAATAATATGGGTCAAGAGAAAGTAACAGTATCTACTCGGCCACTACAGTGGAAGTGTGTTGAATCAAGAGCAGACAGTAAACGTCTTTATTATGGACGCTTTCTTCTGGCTCCACTTATGAGAGGACAAGCCGATACAATAGGCATTGCGATGCGAAGAGCTCTGCTTGGAGAAATAGAAGGAACATGTATCACACGCGCAAAATCCGATAAAATACCACATGAATATTCTACCATAGTCGGTATTCAAGAATCCGTACATGAAATTTTAATGAATTTGAAAGAAATTGTATTGAGAAGTAATCTGTATGGAACT